GGAATAGAAGAATTACATAATAACATTATGTTCTATTTAGCTATTATTTTATTTACTGTTACATGAATGATGGCAAATATAGTAAGAAATTTTGCAGCTAAAAGATCACCTATAGCACATAAATATATGAATCACGGTACTTTAATAGAGTTAATTTGAACTATTACACCTGCATTTATATTAATATTAATAGCATTCCCATCTTTTAAATTATTATATTTAATGGATGAAGTAATGGATCCATCATTAGTTGTTTATGCAGAAGGTCACCAATGATATTGAAGTTACCAATATCCAGATTTCACTAATGAAGATGATGAATTTATAGAATTTGACTCATATATTGTACCAGAAAGTGATTTAGAAGAGGGTCAATTTAGAATGTTAGAAGTAGATAATAGAGTTATAATACCTGAGTTAACACACACAAGATTTGTAATATCAGCTGCTGATGTTATACATTCTTACGCTTGCCCTTCATTAGGTATTAAAGCTGATGCGTACCCAGGTAGATTAAATCAAGCTTCTGTTTACGTAAATCGTCCAGGTACATTCTTTGGACAATGTTCAGAAATTTGTGGTATACTTCATAGTTCTATGCCTATTGCTATACAATCTGTTTCAATAAGAGATTTCTTATTATGATTAAGAGATCAAATGGAAGGATAAAAAAAATTTTTTTTATTTTAATTTAATTTAATTAATATGTAATATACATTATTATCTAATTAGTTAAATTAACGTGTTAATTTAATGGTAGAATAGCGTGCTACGGACACGTATATATAAGTTCAAGTCTTATACACGTTTATAATAAAGTAAATATATGAAAAGGTAAACTAGTATCTAGTATTTTACCCTATATTTTGTGATTTATGTAGTAATGTATAATCAATCGATTATAATTAAAAAATATTAATAAAATTTTATAACAAAATTTTTTGTTAATAATTAAGTAAGTTTTTAAAATTAATATAAAAAAACTAACTTCTGTAGGATAGATAAATCAAATTAAATTAAATTAAATTAATGACATTTTCAATATTTTTGTTTTTAATAGGGATATTAGGGTTTGTTCTTAATAGAAAAAACATTATACTAATGTTAATATCAATAGAAATTATGTTATTATCAGTAACATTTTTAATATTAATAAGTTCACTTAGTTTTGATGATATTCTTGGACAAACATTTTCCGTGTATATTTTAACAATAGCGGGTGCTGAATCTGCGATAGGTTTAGGAATTTTAGTTGCATATTATAGATTAAGAGGTAGTATATCAATACAATATAAATAATGTATTTAACATTGATAATTTTACCTTTATTAGGTTCAATAGTTTCAGGTTTCTTCGGTAGAAAAGTTGGAGTAAGTGGAGCACATATAATAACATGTGCTTCAGTAATAACTACAACAATTTTAGCTATTATAGCTTTTTTTGAAGTAGGGTTTAATAACATACCTGTAACAATAAATGTTGCAAGATGAGTAGATGTAGAATCACTATATGTATTATGAAACTTCAGATTTGATTCATTAACAGTATCTATGTTAATACCAGTATTAATAGTATCTAGTTTAGTACACATATATTCAATAAGTTATATGAGCCATGACCCACACAATCAAAGATTCTTTAGTTATTTAAGTTTATTCACATTTATGATGATTATACTTGTTACAGGTAATAATTACTTAATAATGTTTGTAGGTTGAGAAGGTGTAGGTGTTTGTTCATATTTATTAGTAAATTTCTGATTTACTAGAATAGCTGCAAACCAAAGCTCTATATCAGCTTTATTAACAAATAGAGTAGGTGATTGTTTATTAACTATAGGTATGTTTGCTATTTTATGATCTTTTGGTAATATAGATTATAGTACAGTATTTGCATTAGCTCCTTACTATAATGAAAATATTATAACTTTAATAGGTATTTGCTTATTAATAGGTGCTACAGCTAAAAGTTCACAAGTAGGATTACACATTTGATTACCTCAAGCTATGGAAGGTCCTACTCCAGTATCTGCCTTAATTCACGCAGCTACTATGGTTACAGCTGGAGTTTATTTATTAATGAGATCATCTCCATTAATAGAATATAGTTCAACTGTATTAGTATTATGTTTATGATTAGGTGCTATAACAACAGTATTTAGTTCTTTAATAGGATTATTCCAACAAGATATTAAAAAAGTTATTGCTTATTCTACTATGAGTCAATTAGGTATGATGGTAATAGCTATAGGTTTATCAAGTTATAACTTAGCATTATTCCACTTAGTAAATCACGCTTTCTATAAAGCATTATTATTCTTAGGTGCAGGTTCAGTAATACACGCTGTAGCCGATAATCAAGATTTTAGAAAATATGGTGGTTTAAGAGAATTCTTACCATTAACATATTCAGTTATGTTAATAGCTTCATTAAGTTTAGTAGCTGTACCTTTCATGACAGGATTCTATTCTAAAGATTTTATTCTTGAATCTTCTTATGGTCAATTCTATCTATCAGGTACTATAGTTTACTTTGTAGCTACTATAGGTGCAATGTTTACTACATTATATTCAGCTAAAGTATTATATTTAACATTCTTAGCTAATCCTAATGGTCCATTATCTAGTTACAAAATTGCACATGAAGGTGATTTATTCTTAACTATACCATTAATAATCTTATCTATTTTCTCTATATTCTTTGGTTATATTACTAAAGATATTTTTATAGGTTTAGGTACAGGTTTCTTTGTAGATAATAGTTTATTTATTCATCCTAACCATGAAATTATGTTAGATACTGAATTCGCAGTGCCAACATTCTTTAAATTATTACCTTTTGTATTTACAGTATCATTAAGTATAATATCAGTATTATTATCTGAATTCTTACCAAAATTACTTATAAACTTTAAATACTCAAAATTAGGTTATAATATATTTAGCTTCTTTAACCAAAGATTCTATATAGAATTATTCTATAATAAATATATAGTTGAAGGAGTACTAAATTTAGGTGGTCAAACAACTAAGAGTCTTGATAAAGGTTCTGTAGAATTATTAGGTCCATATGGTTTAGAAAAAGGATTATTATCTTTAAGTAATAATTTAGGAAAATTAAGTACTGGAACTATAACTAGTTATGCATTATATATCTTAATAGGATTAATATTCTATATAACATTGTTATACTTCTCTTATAGTGATAATAATTTATTAATATTAGTAATATTTGCATTATTTGTATTATTAAATAAAAACTTATCATATTATAAATAATATTATTATAATATAATATTATTTATTTGTTTAATTTAAATTTATCTTTTTATTGAATATGCTTTTATCTTCAATATTCTGTTTATTATTATCTAATGCTTTATCATTTAGACGTGATACAGCTATTCTTTATTCAAGAGTAGGAATAATTATTTTATTTTACTGTATCTTTTTATCTTATAATAATTTATTTATAACATATTTAGATAATGGTATTGGGTTATTTGGAGGTTTATTTTATACATCTTCTATAACACAAACATTTCATATATTAATATTTGTTATAAGTTTATTAATATTGAATATGACAGGATTTTATCCTAGAAAATTAATATCAAATGATTACATGAGTTTTAACAAATTATTATTTACTAAATTACAATTTGTTAAAAATATGGCTGTATCAAATATAATATTAAAAAAAGGAGAACAATATACTATAATAGAATATACATTAATGTTATTATTTATAATAACAGGTAGTATTTTATTAATATCAAGTAGTGATTTAGTATCTATTTTTTTATCTATAGAATTACAAAGTTATGGTTTATATTTATTATGTACTATGTATAGAAATTCAGAATCAGCAACTTCAGCAGGTTTAACTTATTTCTTATTAGGTGGATTATCATCTTGTTTTATTTTATTAGGTATTGCTTTAATATATGCTAATTTAGGTGTTACATCTTTAGATAGTTTCTATGTTATAAATAGTTTAGCAGGTATATTAAATGAGCAAGAAATAACTACATATATACCATATTGCTTATTATTAATATCTATAGGTTTCTTATTTAAAATATCAGCAGCACCATTCCATTTCTGATCTCCTGATGTTTATGATGGTATACCTACTATAGTTACAACTTTTGTTGCAATTATAGCAAAAATATCTATTTTAACTTTACTATTACAATTAGTTCATTATACTAACAGTATATATATTACAACTCAATATACTTGAACTACAAGTTTATTATTAAGTTCATTATTATCTTTAATAATAGGTACTGTATTAGGATTAACTCAATTTAGAATTAAAAGATTATTTGCTTATAGTACAATATCTCATTTAGGTTTTATGTTATTAGCTTTATCTATAAATAGTATTGAGTCTATACAATCATTTATTTTCTATTTAATTCAATATAGTTTATCTAATTTAAATGCTTTTATATTATTAGTAGCTATAGGTTATAGTTTATATGCTTATAACGATAATAATATAAATCATAATAACTTAATTGATAAAAATAATTCTCCTATACAACTTATAAGTCAACTAAAAGGTTACTTCCATATTAATAGTATGTTAGCTTTAAGTTTAGCTATTACTTTATTCTCATTTGCAGGTATTCCACCTTTAATGGGATTCTTTGCAAAACAGATGGTATTCTCTGCTGCTTTACAAGAAGGATATATTTTCCTTACATTAATAGGAGTTTTAACTAGTGTAATAAGTGCAGTTTATTATTTATTCATAGTTAAAACTATGTTCTTTGATGGTTATTCATATACATACTTTAATAATTTAAAAGATTTAAGAATACCAGCTCTTGTATTGAAAAAAAATAAAATTGTTAACAAAATTTATTTTGATGATAAATTTTCTATATCTAGTTCTTTATCTATAACTATTTCCATATTAACTTTAATAATTCTTTTATTTATGTTTATGCCTAATGAATTATTACATATGTCTAATTTATTAGCACTACATATGTTTTGTTAACCCGTAAATAGTAAAAATCAATAGATTATGTAACAACACATATAATATATTTAAGTTCAATTAAAAGTATCTTACTAATTAATTATAATAGAGCTAAATTATTAACGATATATGTTATTCATACGTTATGTGGTAAGGTTGGAGGGGGTATATAAATATATATGAGTTTATAGATAATTATAAATACATATTTTAATATATATATAAATATCTAGAGTAATATAAAAACGTAAAAAAAATTAGTATAAAAAAAAAAATAAAAAATGAGAATTTTAAAAAGTAATCCTTTATTAAGAATATTAAATTCATATTTAATTGATGCACCTACACCAGCTAATATTAGTTATTTATGAAACTTTGGGTCATTATTAGGTTTATGTTTAGTTATCCAAATTGTAACAGGTGTTACATTAGCTATGCACTATACACCTAGTGTAGCAGAAGCATTTAACTCAGTAGAACATATAATGAGAGATGTTAATAATGGTTGATTAGTACGTTATTTACACGCTAATACAGCATCAGCATTCTTCTTCATAATGTATCTACATATAGGTAGAGGTTTATACTATGGATCATACAAAGCACCAAGAACATTAACATGAGCTATAGGTACAGTTATAGTTGTTTTAATGATGGCAACAGCATTCTTAGGTTACGTTTTACCATATGGTCAAATGAGTTTATGAGGTGCAACAGTTATTACTAACCTTATGAGTGCTATACCTTGAATAGGTCAAGATATTGTTGAATTTATTTGAGGAGGTTTCTCTGTTAATAATGCAACATTAAACAGATTCTTTGCATTACATTTCTTATTACCTTTTGTATTAGCTGCATTAGTAGTAATGCACTTAATAGCATACCACGACGTAGTTGGATCAGGTAATCCATTAGGTATATCAGGTAATTACGATAGATTACCTTTTGCTCCATATTTTGTGTTTAAAGATTTAATAACAATATTCTTATTCTTTATAGTATTATCAGTATTTGTTTTCTTTATGCCTAATGCATTAGGAGATAGTGAAAATTATGTAATGGCTAATCCAATGCAAACACCACCTGCTATTGTACCAGAATGATACTTATTACCTTTCTATGCAATATTAAGATCTATACCTAATAAATTATTAGGAGTTATAGCTATGTTTGCAGCCATATTAGCTTTAATGGTTATGCCTATAACAGATTTATCTAAATTAAGAGGTGTACAATTCAGACCTTTAAGTAAAATAGCTTTCTTTGTTTTTGTGGCAAATTTCTTAGTATTAATGCAATTAGGTGCAAAACACGTTGAAACACCATTTATAGAATTTGGTCAAATTTCAACTGTTTTATATTTTGGACATTTCTTTGTAATAGTGCCTGTATTAAGTATAATAGAAAATAGTTTAGTTGAAATAGCAACTAAGAAATAATTAATTTATAAAATAAATTAATTATAAAATTACTATTATTAATATAAATATTAATTAATATTTATATAATTTAAAGGAGTTTGAGCAGAAGGTTCTGCGTTTCGATTGCAAATCGAAATAAAGGGATTCGAGTTCCCCGAACTCCTAAATATTAAAAGTATTAAATTTAATACGCTTAATGTATATTAATATAAGTATAGTATATTTACTTACTAACCTTATAGTGTACAATATAGATGAAATTGCATATTCCTATATAAATTATAAATGTAAAAATATAAAATTTTAATTTAACTAATATAAAAAGTTATATTATACTAAAAATATAAAATATATATTTATTATAAAAAGTATTACATAGGTATATTTATTATATGTTAGTATATTTTAATATAATAATATAATTATATTATATAATAATAAATATATATATATATAATTATAAAAACTGCAAGTTAAATTTAAATGAAATATTCTATATATAATAATAATAATTAAAAAATTAAAAATGTTAAGTATAATTTCAATTTTGGAAGGATTATTATTAATAGTACCTGCTTTACTAACAGTTGCTTTTGTAACTATAGCTGAAAGAAAAACTATGGCTAGTATGCAAAGAAGATTAGGACCTAATGCTGTAGGTTATTATGGTTTATTACAAGCATTTGCTGATGCTTTAAAATTATTATTAAAAGAATATGTTGCACCAACTCAAGCTAATATTATTTTATTTTTCCTTGGACCAATGATAACTTTAATCTTTGCTTTATTAGGATATCTAGTAGTTCCTTATGGTTCAGGTATATTTGTATCAGATTATAGTTTAGGTATGCTTTATATGTTAGCAGTATCTTCTTTAGCTACATATGGTATATTATTAGCAGGTTGATCAGCTAATTCTAAATATGCGTTTTTAGGTTCATTAAGAAGTACAGCCCAATTAATTAGTTATGAGTTAATATTAAGTTCTGTAATTTTACTAGTTATATTATTAACAGGTAATTTAAATATGATTACTATAGTAGAATCACAAAGAATAGTGGATTTCTTATTACCATTATTTCCTTTATTTATAATATTCTTTGTAGGTTCTATAGCAGAAACTAATAGAGCTCCTTTTGATTTAGCTGAAGCAGAGTCAGAACTTGTTAGTGGGTTTATGACAGAGCATTCTGCTAGTATTTTTGTATTCTTTTTCTTAGCTGAGTACGCAAGTATTGTATTAATTTGTATTTTAAATAGTATACTATTCTTAGGAGGATATTTATGTATTATACCTGTAAATCTAATAATAGATGTTTTAAATACTGTATTAGGAGTAGATAGTTCTATACTAGAAGAAATATTTGTTAATATCTCATCTTCTCCTTTAAACTTAGCAGTAAAAACTGCTTTCTTAGTGTTTGTGTTTATTTGAGTTAGAGCTTCTTTCCCTAGAATACGTTTTGATCAATTAATGTCAGTTTGTTGAACTGTGTTATTACCTTTAATAATAGCATATGTAGTATTATTACCATGTGTAGTTTATGGTTTAGACGCTTTACCTACACAAATATTATTATAAAAAAAAATTAAATATAAGTACTATACAATAGTATAAAAAACTTTATGTCGTTTATAAAGTGTTAAAAAATATGTAAAACATATTAAATAAATAGTAAGTAAAAAAAAATAAAATATATACAATGTCTTTATTATTATTATTAGTACCTTTAATAGGTATAAGTTTTGTAACAATAGAAGCAAATTATGGTTTATCTTTAGTTAACAATATTAAAATAAAATCTATAGCCTTAATAACATCAATAATAAATTTAGTTATTTCATTAGTAATGTTTATATTATTTGATTTTAGTAGTAAACAATTTCAATTTATTGAAGAACACTATCAAATAAGTTATTTTGATATTTATTTAGGTGTAGATGGTTTATCTATATACTTTATATTATTAACAACAATAATAATGCCTATAGCAATATTATCTAATTGAAATTCAATACAATCAAAAAATGTGTTATCATTCGTGGTAATAATGTTATTATTAGAAACATTACTATTAGCCGTATTTTTAGTATTAGATATATTATTATTCTATATCTTTTTTGAAAGTATATTGCCACCCTTATTTTTATTAATAGGGTTATTTGGATCAAGTAATAAAGTAAGAGCTAGTTTCTATTTATTCTTATATACTTTATTAGGTTCATTATTTATGTTATTATCTATAATAGTTATGTCTTCAATAATGGGTACTACAGATTTTGATGCTTTATCTAAAGCAAATTTTAGTTATGTAACACAATTATTTTTATTTTATGGTATTTTTATAGCTTTTGCTGTAAAAACACCAGTAATATTTTTAAATACTTGACTATTAAAAGCTCACGTTGAGTCACCATTATCAGGTAGTATAATATTAGCAGGTATAGTTTTAAAACTAAGTTTATATGGTATATTTAGATTAATATTACCTTTATTACCAAAAGCTTCTTTAAATTATACATATATAATATATGTTATTGGAGTTATTACAATAATATATGCAAGTTTTAGTACTTTAAGAACAATAGATATTAAAGAGCTTATTGCTTATTCATCTGTGTCTCACGCAGCTGTTTATTTAATAGGTGCATTTAGTAATACAGTACAAGGTATTGAAGGAGCAATCGTTTTAGGTTTAGCTCACGGTTTTGTATCACCTGGTTTATTTATTTGTGCTGGAGGTATTCTATATGATAGATCTTCTACAAGATTAATTACATACTATAGAGGTATGGCTCAAGTTATGCCTATATTCTCTATATTATTCTTTATTTTATGTTTAGGTAATAGTGGTACACCATTAACATTAAATTTCATAGGTGAATTTATGTCCTTATATGGTGCATTTGAAAGAATGCCTATACTAGGTATATTAGCTAGTACTTCTATAGTATTATCAGCTGCTTATACTATATTTATGTATAATAGAATAGCTTTTGGTGGTTCATACTCTGTATACTTTGTAGAAAATATAGGTGATGTAACTAGAAGAGAGTTTATTATGTTATTAGTATTTGTAGTATTAACAGTATTATTTGGTATATATCCTGCACCAATATTAGACGGTTTACATTACTCAGTAACTTCTTTAATATATAGTATTAATTAAAAAGATATATTAAATATATATATATATTATATTACATTAATTATGTATCTTCTTACTAGCTCAATGGTAGAGCAGAATACTTCTAATATTTAGATCCGAGTTCGATTCTTGGGTAAGAATTAAAATAAAAATAATATATTTTTATTAATTAGCCTTTATAGCTCAATGGTAGAGCGGAATACTGTTAATATTTTGATAGATGTTCGATTCATCTTAAGGGCTTAAAAAAAGCATTTTCCTACAGATATTTTAAAAAGAAAACAAAGAATCAAAAAATAAAAAAAAATTATTAAATGCCACAATTAGTTCCATTCTTTTTTGTAAATCAAGTAATATTTGCTTTTGTTATATTAACACTGTTAATATATACATTTACTAAATTCATATTACCAAAATTTGTACGTATTTTTATTTCACGTATTTACATAAATAAATTATAATATAATAATATATTTTATATATTATTGTGTATAAAATAAGAAATAAGAAAAAAAAAATTAACAAATAGAAGTTTTCTATTTATCATAAAAAATTATTATGATTATTTCAATAATTATAATATTGAAAATAATAAATTAATACTTAAATATATTAATAAATAAACAATTCTATGCGTCAATTAGATTTTGTATTAAGTCCACTGGACCAATTTGAAATTAGAGATTTATTCTCTATAAACGCCAACTTATTAGGTAATATACACCTATCTTTAACAAATATAGGTTTATACCTATCTATAAGTATTTTTATAATATTAACATATAGCTTATTAGGAACAAATAATAATAAAATAATACCTAATAATTGATCAATAAGTCAAGAAAGTATATATGCTACAGTACATGGTATAGTAGTAAATCAAATTAACTCAAATAAAGGACAAATGTTCTTTCCTTTAATGTATGTGTTATTCATGTTTATATTAGTAAATAATTTAATAGGTTTAGTACCATATAGTTTTGCTTCAACATCACATTTTATTTTAACATTCTCAATTAGTTTTACTATTGTTTTAGGTGCAACAATATTAGGTTTCCAAAGACATGGATTGAAATTCTTTTCATTATTTGTACCTTCAGGTTGTCCTTTAGCTTTATTACCTTTATTAGTTTTAATAGAATTTATCTCATACTTATCTAGAAATGTTTCATTAGGTTTAAGATTAGCCGCTAATATTTTAAGTGGACACATGCTTTTAAGTATCTTAAGTGGATTTACTTATAACATTATGACTAGTGGTATAATCTTCTTTATCTTAGGATTAATACCTTTAGCATTTATTATAGCATTCTCAGGATTAGAATTAGCTATAGCATTTATCCAAGCACAAGTTTTCGTAGTATTATCATGTTCTTACATTAAAGATGGACTTGATTTACACTAATCAAAATAAAAAAATAATCTAAAAATAATAATCGATAATACATATAGATTATTAAGAGAAAATAATTTTTTCTTCATTTTTATGCATACTAATTTTGATCTATTAGTATGGTTACATTATAACAATATATGTATATATATATATATATATTATTAATTTATGTAAAAATACATACATAATTGTATTATAATAATAAATAGTTTAAAAAAAAGAGATATAAAAATTATATGTAAATAGGAAAGTCCAATACTAAATATGCATATATGTTCATAAACAATGATAACTTTATAGTGATATAAGGATTTAAACAGAAACTAATAATTATTTTATTTTTATTTAAAAATAATTTCGAACACTAATCTTATGCTTAGTTTTTATTTAGAATTATTGTAATTTATAACAGGAACTGGCTTATTTATATCCTTTTTAAAAAAGTTAAAATTATTTAATATGTATAATACAATATAGGTATTATATACCAAAAAAAAATTATAGAGAGTTTGATGATGGCTCTAACTGAACACTGTCCAAGTACTTGACACATGCTAATCGAACGACTAATTAGGTTTTAAATAATATTAATATTATTTAAAAATAAGTAGTAGTGGTGTACAGGTGAGTATAAGATAAATTGGCTACCTTAAACCAAGGGAAAAATCCCTTATAAATAAATAAAGGTAAAAAAAAATCCGGTTTAAGATGTTAATTTTTATCTCGGTGAGTAGTAGGAAAGGTAATGATTTTTCTAGCAATAACCGTAGTCGTAACTGGAAAGTTGATCGACCACATTGGGTCTGAAAAAAACCCAATGCTTTTTTGTACAGCAGTGAGGAATATTGGTCAATGGCCGAAAGGCTGAACCAGTAACTTGGAAGAATGTAAATGTATTTGTATAAATACAATAGCGATTAATTCGCATAAAATTCTAAATAGGTTGTATATAATGACATAATCTATTTATAAGTCTTGACCAAACTACGTGCCAGCAGTCGCGGTAATACGTAGGAGGCTAGTGTTAGTTATCTTTATTGGGTTTAAAGGGTATGTAGACGGTAAACTAAACTCTAAAAGAGTACTTTTTTACTAGAGTTATATATGAGAAGGAAGAATTTCTGGAGTAGAGATAAAATTTTTTGATACCAGGAGGACTGTCAACGGCGAAGGCGTCCTTCTATGTAATAACTGACGTTGAGAGACGAAGGCTTGGGTAGCAAACAGGATTAGATACCCTAATAGTCCAAGCAGACAATGATGAATGTCATACATTAGAGAAGATTTAATGTATAAACGAAAGTGTAAGCATTCCACCTCAAGAGTACTATGGCAACATATAAACTGAAATCATTAGACCGTTTCTGAAACCAGTAGTGAAGTATGTTATTTAATTCGATGATCCGCGAAAAACCTTACCACAGCTTGTATAATAGTTATGAAAAATTATTACAAGCGCTGCATGGCTGTCTTTAGTTAATGTCGTGAGATTTGGTTAACTCCTTTAATTAACGAAAACCCTCACTTTATTTATTTATATAGAGTGGTTCACTACTACATTGGACTAGATAATAGGGATTAAGACAAGTCATTATGGCCTAAATGCTGTGGGCTATAGACGTGCCACATACGCCTTTACAAAGGGATGCGATATTGTGAAATGGAGCTAATCCCCAAAAAAGGAAATATTATGGATTGTAGTCTGTAACTCGACTACATGAAAAAGGAATTACTAGTAATCGTGAATCACCATCGTCACGGTGAATTTTTTCTCAGTTAGGTACTAACCACTCGTCAGGCGCTGAAAAAAGAAGATGCAGTAAGTTTGATTTTTTCTGTGTAAAATTATATATAATTAGGTATATAAATATGCAGGAAAGTTTTCGTATGCAAAACTTTGATTGGTGTTAAGTCGAAATAAGGTTCGTGTAATGGAAATTGCACGGGGAGTATAAACATTAAAAAAAATTTATATATATATACCATAATATTTATATTATGGTATATAATCTTTAAAAGGCAAATTGGAATTATATTCCAACTGGTTCGAATCCAGAAAAAAGATAAGTTTATATAAGGAAGGGTCCGTTTGTTGGTTTACGGGTTGAGCTGTAAACTCAATGGCTATAGGCCATCGAAGGTTCGATTCCTTTTCTTCCTAATTAGATATTTATTCTAATCCCATCTTGATATTTTATCTTGTTGTAAAATACATTGATAGATTTGATTTTTTTTTTATGAATAATATTTTTTTATTAAATGATTATATTACAAATGGATTTAGAATAGAATTAGTAGATATTATTTATATAGTTTCTATATTATTAGGTGTACTTACAATAATAAGTAGAAACCCTGTTGTTTCAGTATTATTTTTAATAGGTTTATTTGTAAATATAGCTGGTTTATTAATATTAATAGGGTATAGTTTTATAGGTTTAGCATATATTTTAGTATATGTAGGTGCAGTATCTATATTATTTCTATTCATTTTAATGTTAATTAATATTAGAATTTCTGAACTTTTAAATGAAACTAATAATGATATACCTTTAGCTATGTTAACAGTTTTATTATTTTATTATATAATAGGACAAGTAATACCTTCAAATTTAACAGATAACACTATAATATCTTCTCCATCAAATTCATTTTCGGAAGTATATAATGTGCAATTAGATAATCAAATTTTAAATTTAGCTGACTTAAAACAACAAATAGGTTATGCAAGTAGTAATGGATGAGATAGTTCATTAATAGAACCTACACATATAGCTAGTATAGGTAATATAATGTATACAAGTTATTCAATATGATTAATAATAAGTTCAATTATTTTATTACTAGGTATGGTAGGAGCTATAGTAATAACTATAAAACAAAAATAAAAATAGATAAGAATAATTTGAGCATTTTTTTAAATTAAAAATATGATATATACATCAAAAAGTAATTTTCAAAATCATCCTTTTCATTTAGTTTCACCTTCACCTTGACCTTTATTTACTAGTGTTTCATTATTTATATTAACAACAGCCACAGTTTTATTTATGCATGGATTCCAAGGATTTGAGTATTTAGTGCCTGTAGCTATATTTAACGTAATGTATGTTATGGGATTATGATTTAGAGATGTTATCTCAGAAGGTACATATATAGGTAATCATACAAATGCTGTACAAAAAGGATTAAATTTAGGAGTAGGTTTATTTATTATATCTGAAGTTTGTTTCTTCTTAGCTATATTCTGAGCATTTTTCCATAGTGCTATATCACCTAGTGTAGAATTAGGTGCACAATGACCACCATTAGGTATACAAGCAGTAAATCCTTTTGAATTACCATTATTAAATACTATATTATTATTATCATCAGGTGTAACAATTACATATGCTCACCATTCATTAATACAAGGTAATAGAAAAGGAGCTTTATACGGAACAGTAGTGACAATAATATTAGCTGTAATATTTACAATATTCCAAGGTGTTGAGTATTCAGTATCTTCTTTCACAATTTCTGATAGTGTATATGGATCATGTTTCTATTTTGGAACAGGTTTCCACGGTTTACACGTTATTATAGGAACAGCATTCTTAGCTGTAGGATTATGACGTATGGCAGCATACCATTTAACAGATCACCACCACTTAGGTTACGAATCTGGTATATTATACTGACATTTTGTAGACGTAGTTTGACTTTTCTTATATATCTCTGTATACTACTGAGGATATTAGAAATATAAACATATATTTATCTCCCTTAAAAAAAGGGTAAGAGACTTTAGTTTAATGGTAAAACATGTGACTTTTAATCATTATCATATGGGTTCAAATCCCATAAGTCTTAATAAAAAAATAAGTATCATAATAAATATATTAATGACTATAAGTTAATGGTAGACTGCTTATTTACCATATAAGATGTGCTGATTCGAATTCAGCTAGTCATAATTAGTATAGTTTTATTTTTTTTTATGGCTATAAGTTAATGGTAGACTGTTTACCTTCCAAGTAAAGTGTGTCGATTCGAATTCGACTAGCCGTATAATAAATATTTAGGGTTAGTAACTTAATTGGTAAAGGGTTTTCTTGTCGAGAAAATAGATGCCGGATCGAGGCCGGCCTAACCCGTATTTAAGTTAAAATGTATTATACATATATAATATGTATAAATCTAAAGGAAAAGTTGCTATTGGTAGGGTAAGATATTTGCTAAATATTGTGTTTTAACACTTAGATGTTCGATTCATCTCTTTTCCGAAGAGCATAGTTTAATAGGCAAAACTGTAAGCTTCAACCTTATATTTCTTAGTTCAAATCTAAGTGCTCTTGAATATAATATTTATTTTATTTATTGGTTCTTTAACTTAACCGGTAAAGTGTATTCTTGATAAGGATATGTTCAGTGTTCGAGTCACTGAAGAATCAAAAAAAAAAGAGAGTTGGCTGAGTGGTTTAAGGCGGCTAGCTTGAGTCTAGCTAAGGATAAAAACTTTCATATGTTCGAATCATATACTCTCTGATACCTATAAAAAGGGGAAAATTAAAGTTATAATTATATAAAAAATTACAGGTTAGTGTCCGGTGGTTGGTCGCTTCATTTGGGTTGGAGATTGTTTATGTTCGAATCATAATAACCTGATATATATATGTATATATATATTAAATTAATAAAAAAATATTCCACAATATAGGTGATATGTATCATATACATCTTGAGAAATCAAGGCAAGTATAAAAAGAAACTATTATGGATGGTTCGCTATATATTTCAAGATTTATCTAGCAAGTAGCAATAGATATCAAAGAGAAATCTTATAATTAGACAAAGTGAATTGAAATATCTTAGTAACTTTAGGAAAAGAAATCAAACGAGATTGTTATTTGGTGTCTTCTGAATAACAAAAGCCTATTAAAAAATTAAAATGGAAAAAATCTGTTTGAATATAGGGGAACCTTCCTCTAAGGCTAAATAAAATATATAAGCGATAGCGTAGAAGTACCGTGAGGGAAAAGGCTGAAATAGTAGTTTTATAAGCAGCTCGAGTGAAATTTTAAATAAATAATAAGAGCGTACCTTTTGCATAATGGGTCAGCAAGTTAATTTTAGATGCAAGCATATAATAATAAATATTATTGTTTGCTTAGATAAACCAATTATGAAAAAATGAATTAGTATCTAGGATTAGACCCGAAGGCTAGTGATCTTACCATGATCAGGGTTGTAAAAGCCCGAACGGGTTATCGTTGTAAAGATATCCGATGAATTGTGGTAAGTTAGTGAAAGACAAAACTGACTAGTATAGCTGGTTTTCCGCGAAACCTATGTAAGTAGGTAATTTAATTAACATCTTAGCAGGTACAGAACTGTGATCTCGGACAATACCATAGGTATTTGTCAACATCGGGGGGTTGTAGCGACTTTACCGGAGAGTATTTGCACTCGGAAGGGCAAAGATGAATGTTAAATAATCAGACATAGTGCGATAAGGTTGTATGTCTAAAGGGAAACAGCCCAGAACAAGAGTTAAGGTTCCAAAATTATTGTTAAGTGAAATTAAGGATGTTTTCTTTTAAAACAATCAGGAAATAGGCTTAGAAGCTGCCATTTTTTGAAGACCTCGTAACAGAGCACTGATTAAATTTTTAGGAGAAAACGCCGAAAATTTAACGGATCTAAAATAATATACCGAAACCTTGTACACATAATATGTGGGGTAGCGGAACATTGGATAAAAAATATATACATTTATATTTCTTAGAGATATAAATTAAGGGATAAAGGTATAATATTAAAATATTAGTATTTCTATATTAGTATTTAATATTATAAAGAGAATTAGTAAGGGTACTTAAATAAGAGTACTTGAGAAAGGTCTTTTGTAATTTTCTTAGGTTAATTAAATAGTTCCTTTATCTTTAGTTTTAGATATTACGTAACCTATAGGTAATATTTACTTGATGTAACTAAAACTATCTAAATAATTTCCAAGAGAGAATGCTGACATGAGTAACGAAAAAGGCTTTTAGCCTCGCCTTAAGCTTATGGCTTCTATATCAAACCGGTGTCTAAGAATATTAATCAAAGGATAATTTTGATGATATATAATATACTCTTGTAAATAGAGTAAAAAGTAAAACCTTTATTAAGTAATAAAGGTTCTGGAAAACTTTTTACAAAGTTTATATATTAAATATATATAATCAGAAACATATTACACCGTACCTAGAATCTAACCCAAGTAAGCAAGTAGAGTATACAAAGGCGTTTGAGTGAACAATCATTAAGGAACTCGGCAAATTGACTCTGTACCTTCGGAATAAGGAGGGCCATTATTATTATGTATGATATATTAATAGTATATTATATTAATAATAAGAGGAATCATAAAATAATGTTGTACGACTGTTTAATAAAAACACAGCACTCTGCAAAGATAAAAAATCAAAGTATTGAGTGTGATGTCTGCCCAATGTCGGCTGGGTAACGGATTTACCTTGGTTATTAACTGAGGTTTTGAAGGACACCCCGATTAATGGCGGCCTTACCTATGAGGGTCCTAAGGTAGCGAAATACCTTGGCCGTTAAATGCGGTCCTGCATGAATGACTTAACGATACAACAGCTGTCTCGATGATTGTCTCAGTGAAATTGGAATAGCAGTGCAGATACTGTTTACCTCTAGATAGACGAGAAGACCCTATGCAGCTTTACTGTTACTAATTACAAGAGTACAAATTTAGGATGATTTATAGTGTATAAGGTAGTTGTTAGATAACAATGAAACACCTTTATTCGTATCCTATTATATTCTCTTGATGATTGGGAGGCAGTTTATGCGGGGCACAGATCCCACAAAAAGTACCTGGGTATATCCAAAGTTCATATTGTAAATTTGTATATTTATATACAAATATTTTAATTTGTTATATTTATTTTTATATTTATACAGTTACTATTCGATTAAATTCTATATTTATTTTTATTTTAAGTAAGATTTTAACTATATGGTGAATAGATGTATTTTAAACTTTAATATTTAAAAGTTTTTTGTTATATTAATATTGTATTTGTCAATATTAATATGATGTTTATTTATACTTTAAAAGTTTAATGGCTTAATCTTGCTTTACTGTTTGACCTACAAGTCTATCAGTCGCGTAAGCGGGGCATATGATCACAAGATGCATTAAGGAAAGGTCTTGGATTATAGAAAAAGTTACGCTAGGGATTTATAACTGTGAGTCCTCCAATATTATAAAATATTGGTAATATATTGGGTAAATTTCAAAGACAACTTATATTATTTATGTGTATTTGAAGCGAAACTTATTTTAAGCAGATATTTATCTTTATGATAAATTTAAATAAGGACGTTCAACGACTAAAAGGTGAGTATAGCTAACAATAATCCTTTTTTAATGCCCAACATCTTTATTAACTAAATATAAAGGTTTAATCCTTTATGATTATTTATTAGTATAATAATTATTATTTTAATAATAATGTAATAGACTTGTTTATCAAGCTTTAATATTATATAATTAATTTATTAATTGTATTAATATTTTAATATACAAAATAAATATGTTAAATATTATAAAATCAAAATTAAATAATACATATAAAAAAAATCATTAAATAATTCTAACGTAACTAAATATAATAAAGATTTAGTTCCTGCAGTAAGAAATTGAAAAAGTAGTGTATATACTTATAATAAAAATGCTATAAGTTTAATACCTATTAAAAGTAGATTTGTTATGAAATTAATTAAAGGATATTTTAATTCATATCATTTAGAACTAGAATCTTTATTAAGAAAAGAAAGATTACGTCGTAGATATAGAAAAATATCAACTAATAGAATATTTATGAGTGATGGTGAATTTAAACATACTAATGATAAAGTTAATATCACATTATATGTTTATAATAAACAAAAACTTAATTATTTATTAAAACTAAAAAAAAGATACACAATATTGTTTTCAAAAGCTAGATTTATAAGAAAATTAAAATTAATAAGAAATGTAGGTTTAAATATATTAAATCAACAAAAAGAAAAAAGTACTGTATTGGTAAGTGTATTACCAAAATATAATTCAAATATAAACTCAGTACAAAATACTTATTATAATAGATTTATAAAAAAAGCTTAAAAAGATTAATATATTATGTGTATTATAAACAAATACTTTATATTAATAAAGCTAAATTTGAAAATTCATATTTACAAGGTTTAATAAATTTAATAAGAAAGATTTATAATAAAAATGTTGAATTTAATATAATAAATTTAAAATATTTTTATTTTAATAGTAATATTTACACACAACCATTAGAATTAAAATTAAAGAAAAAAAGAAATGTGTTAAGATACCTTAAAGTTTTAATAAGAAAAGCAAAAATTAAAAATATTAAGTTGGTTGAAAAATCAAAGAAATTATTTAGTGTTAATAGTTTAGATACTAATAATTTAGTGCAGCAAGATAATACAAATACAAAATATCTGAAAAAAATTATATTAAATAATATAAAATATAAAAGAGTATCAGGTGTAAGATTAGAAGCTGCAGGTAGATTAACTAGACGTTTTTCTGCTTCAAGATCTCAACGTAGAACTAAATATAAAGGAAATTTAGAAAATGCTTATTCTTCTATTAAAGGTTATTCAACACCAGTTTTAAGAGGTAATTTTAAAGCTAATTTACAGTGTACTGTAATAAACTCTACTTCACGTGTTGGAGCTTTTGGAGTTAAAGGTTGAGTAAGTGGTACTTAATAAAAAAAAATTTTTTATATCAATTCTCCATCCCAAAAATTAGTTAATAAAGATGATGAAATAGTCTGAACCGTTTTGAGAAAAATGGAAATAAAAGAATATTCTTTTATGATAACATAAATTGAACAGGCTAATTTGCGCAAGAGAGTACAAATTGAGTGCGCGGTTTGGCACCTCGATGTCGGCTTAGCTCATCCTCATGCATGCAGAAATCATGAAGGGTTCGACTGTTCGTCGATTAAAGAGCTACATGAGCTGGGTTTAATACGTCGTGAGACAGTATGGTTTCTATCTTCTAGAGGAACTTAAAGTAGATTAAAGATAGCCCCTTCGTACGAAAGGAGTTGGGTATATTGATCTCTGGTTTACCTGTTGTTTATGATTTATATTACATTGTAATATAACTAAATGCTTATACTTAAGTATTGGATCTCATAGGCATGGCAGGAAAGCTACATCAGTTAAAGATAAGTGTTGAAAGCATCTAAACGCGAAGCAAACTTTATGATACTTTTATACGTAGTAGAACACTACGAGATTAATTGTTTTTAACAATTGATAGGCTTTAGTTGTAAGAATGAAAACATTTTTAGACATAAAGTACTAATTATTATTAATATACTAGTTATTTATCATATCATTTTAATTTAATAACGCCTTTTTAGCATAAAAGTAATGCAACCGTTTTGTAATCGGTAGACGTGAGTGCGATACTTGCATTAGGCTAATACAATATATACTACTATAAATATAAGTATAGTTTGTATATTTTATATATATATCATACAATATAAGTATAATTTATATAAAATAATTATATGCAATATAGTAATATGTATTATACAATATAGGTATATATATATAATACAATATAGATATAAATAGATATTTTTATTTATAAATAATATGCAATATATGGTAAAATATAAATAATATACTATAAAAAAGAATATACAATATAGGTATAGTATATATATATATATTTTATATAGACCCAATGGTCAAGTATGGTTAAGACATAACATTTTCACTGTTAGTGCGGGAGTTCAAATCTCCCTTGGGTTGAAAGAGATTAGCTCAGTTGGTAGAGCTGTCGCTTTACACGCGAAAGGTCAGGTGTTCAAGTCACCTATCTCTTAAATGCGGGTTAATGTAATAGTAACATATATGGCTCATGCCCATAAAATTTAGGTGCAACCCCTAAGTCCGCAACCAAAGACTATAGCTTAATCGGTAAAGCGAACCACTCATGATGGTTTGAGTAAATGTTCAAGTCATTTTAGTCTTATATAATCCGAGTGCTGGAATTGGTAGACAGTCTTAATTTAAGCTTAAGTGGCGCAAGCCGTAAACGTTCGACTCGTTTCTCGGGTATATTAGGGGTTATAGTTTAACTGGTAAAACGGCGATTTTGCATATCGTTATTTCAGGATCGAGTCCTGATAACTCCAAATAATTTTATTATTAGTTTATAATAATAAAATTATTATTTTTTGTAACTATTAGTTAATAATAACATATATTTTTCATTATTAGCTTGAGAAGCTCAATTGGTAGAGCGAATCATTGAAGCTGATTAGGTTGTAAGTTCAAGTCTTATCTCGAGCAAAGTATAGTTACATGGGTATGCTGAAATTGGTAACCAGGTTCCGCTTAGGACGGAATAGTTTTTTACTTTACAAGTTCAAGTCTTGTTACCCATATATGTATATAATTTTTATGTTGTCGACTAATCGGTAAGTCATAAATTTTTGGTATTTACTATTGGGTGTTCGAGTCGCCCCAACATAATTAAAGTATAGTGTGTATTTGTATACATACTATACAAGTATATATTTGTATATGCGCCGAGCCGGGATAGTTCAATGGTAGAACAATAATTTCATGAATTAAGAATGGGAATTCGATTTTCCCTTTCGGCTATTAAAAAGCATTTTCCTATAGATATTTTAAAAAGAAGAAAAGAATCCAAATCAATAATTGATAATCAAAAAATGTATTTTATATTGAATAATCTTTACAGTAATTTAGGTATTTTATCGTCAATAAAAATATATATACCCTGTGAGTTCAATATAAATAATCTTTACTTTGATATGGATATCTCATTATTTAAGGATAAAATTTTATATATATTGGGTAATGTTTTACTATTGTTATTATTAACAATAATTTCTTTTTCTAATCTTTACATACAAGATAAGAGATTAGTTAATTTTAATGAATCACCAGTAGGTCTATATGATTCTGTAGATAATATAGATTGTAGTTCTTCTAGTGCTGAGGGTAATTATACCTCTAGTGATAGTGATGATGGTGAAGATGATGATACTAAGTTATCTAGGCGTAGGCGTATATGACAGAAGTCTCGGTATTCTAAGTATTTATATAATAAATATGATTATAATACATTAACACCAGATCTAATTAATACTATTACCAAAAAGTATAATATTAATGCTCTTACTAGATGAGGGGAACAAATGAAAAGTATAGATTCTGAAAAATTAACAACTTATCTTAATATTTCAGAAAAAATACACAATAAATACATAGAGCGTGTTTATTTACATACCTCTAAGTGAGATGGTTGATTTGTTAGACAAATCGCCAAAATAATATCAAGATCTAATTAATTATACAGACTACGTAAAGTTAAAAACTTATCTGAATATTTCAGGTATTACATTTAGAAATTACAAGGATCGTGTTACTTTACGTGCTTTATAAAAAGATACATGGTAAATATATATTTTTATTGACGATAAAATATTTAAAAATTACATAAATAATATAAATTAACTTAAATTAATAATAATTTAGTAATAGGTGGGTATAGTTCAATGGTAGAACGGCTGTATGTGGCATAGTATATCCTAGTTCGAGTCTAGGTATCCTCCCTAATTAACAAATTAATATAGTTAAATTGTTATTCATATAAAATAAATTCATTTTTTGATATTAATTAATATAATATAATAAATATTATTAATATTATACAGCCAATTGTTTTAAATACAATATATTTATCTAAGTATATTGTATAGTAAAATTATACTATATGTATATAGTATATATAGCAGCATAATGTATATACATTATATATATAAATATATTATATATATGTATATATTTATTCAAAATGAAGAATTAATTTTACTATTTTTTGTCCACCGGATATTATAGTGAAATTGCACAAATTTCTCATCAGGTTATACAAAGAAGAGGTTTTTCATCTTCAGCTGCTTTAGAAGATATAGCTATAACAAAAGAGGAAACAGGATCTGTATTTACATTTAAGCAACCAACTGAGTGACAAGAAAGATGATTTTTATCATCTAATGCTAAAGACATTGGTACTCTATACTTGATGTTTTCATTATTTTCAGGATTAATAGGAACAGCGTTTTCAGTACTTATAAGATTAGAGCTTTCAGGACCAGGAGTACAATATATCTCAGATAATCAATTATATAATAGTATTATTACAGCTCATGCTATAATGATGATTTTCTTTATGGTTATGCCAGCTTTAATAGGTGGTTTTGGTAATTTCTTATTACCATTATTAGTTGGTGGTCCAGATATGGCATTCCCAAGATTAAATAATATAAGTTTCTGATTATTAGTACCTAGTTTATTCTTATTTATATTCTCAGCAACAATAGAAAATGGAGCAGGTACAGGATGAACATTATACCCACCATTATCAGGTATACAATCTCACAGTGGACCAAGTGTTGATTTAGCTATATTTGGTTTACACTTGAGTGGTATAAGTAGTATGTTAGGTGCTATGAATTTTATAACAACTATATTAAATATGAGAAGTCCAGGTATACGTTTACACAAATTAGCTTTATTTGGATGAGCTGTAATTATTACAGCTGTATTATTATTATTATCATTACCAGTATTAGCGGGTGGTATAACTATGATATTAACTGATAGAAACTTTAATACTTCATTCTTTGAAGTAGCTGGTGGAGGTGATCCTATCTTATTCCAACACTTATTCTGATTCTTCGGACACCCTGAAGTTTATATTTTAATTATACCTGGATTTGGTATAATTAGTACAGTTATAGCTGCAGGATCTGGAAAAAACGTATTCGGTTATTTAGGTATGGTTTATGCTATGTTATCTATAGGTGTATTAGGTTTCATAGTTTGAAGTCACCACATGTATACAGTTGGTTTAGATGTTGATACTAGAGCTTATTTTACAGCTGCTACTTTAATTATTGCAGTACCTACAGGTATTAAAATATTCAGTTGATTAGCTACATGTTATGGTGGATCTTTACACTTAACACCTCCTATGTTATTTGCTTTAGGATTTGTAGTGTTATTCACTATAGGTGGTTTAAGTGGAGTTGTTTTAGCTAATGCTTCACTTGATGTTGCATTCCATGATACTTACTATGTTGTTGCTCACTTCCACTATGTATTATCTATGGGTGCTGTATTTGCACTATTCAGTGGTTGATACTTCTGAATACCTAAAATATTAGGTTTAAGTTACGATCAATTTGCAGCTAAAGTTCATTTCTGAATTTTATTTGTTGGTGTAAATTTAACATTCTTCCCACAACACTTCTTAGGTTTACAAGGTATGCCTAGAAGAATAAGTGATTACCCTGATGCTTTCTATGGTTGAAATTTAATAAGTAGTATAGGTTCTATTGTTAGTGTTGTAGCTACATGATATTTCTTAACTATTATTTACAAACAATTAACAGAGGGTAAAGCTGTATCAAGATATCCTTGATTAACTCCACAGTTATTCAGTGATACATTCCAAGTTTATTTCACTAGAAATAATAGTTCATTAGAGTGATGTTTAACTAGTCCACCAAAACCTCACGCTTTTGCTAGTTTACCTTTACAATCTTAATTAATATTTTAATTGTAGAATTTATAAAATGAAAAATTATATATATATATATAAGACTCATTTTATAAATATATTTATCCACAATATAGATATAAAAAATATATTTTTTATATATTTCATAAATATATTCTTTATAAACTTAGCTGATATAGATAAGTTTATTTATATTATAAACGCATAAAGGTGTTTAGATTAAATTTTTTTGTTTGCATTGTTCTGTAAAAAGATAGATAATTATTTAAAATGTTACAAGCCGCAAAAATAATAGGTACAGGTTTAGCTACTACAGGTTTAATAGGAGCAGGAGTAGGAATAGGTGTTGTATTTGGAGCACTTATACTAGGTGTTGCAAGAAATCCATCATTAAGAGGACAATTGTTCTCTTATGCAATATTAGGTTTTGCCTTTGCTGAAGCAACAGGTTTGTTTGCTTTAATGATGGCTTTCTTGTTATTATATGTAGCTTAAATAACTACGTATATTTAATGTTTAGTTATTTTGACTATAACATATTTCTTCTGTGTAATTTTTCATATAAAATGAAGACAAGTTTTTTATAAACATATAAATGTTTATTATGATGTAAATCTAACTACTTATAGGTGTGTTTTCTAAAATTTAAAATAATAAATAAGTTAAAATAAATAATTTTTTTTTTTATTAAATATTAATAGATTATTTTATGACAGCAACAACTTTTTTTTTATTATTAATACCAGTATTAGGAATAATATTGTTATTAGTTAATTTAATATTATCACCACATAATGCATATCAAGAAAAAGATAGTGCTTTTGAATGTGGTTTTCATTCTTTTTTAGGTCAAAATAGAACACAATTTAGTATATCTTTCTTTATATTTGCTCTATTGTTTTTATTATTTGATTTAGAAATTTTATTAGTATACCCTTACGTAGTAAGTGCATATACTAATGGTATATATGGTTTATTAATCATGTTAGTATTTTTCCTAGTGTTAACTCTAGGGTTTGCATTTGAGTTAGGAAAAAATGCTTTAAAAATAGAAAGTAGACAAGTGTATAACTTTAATAAAAAATCTTGAAAAGGATATTCTTTAATTTATAAATAAATATTTAAATATATAAATATGGTAACAATGGGAATTAATTTTTTTTTTATTAGTAGGCGAATAATACTTTTGTATTATTATAGAAATATACACTTAAATCCAAATTATTGATATAAGTTATTATATCTTTATAGATTTATGTTAGGATTTTTAGTTGTTTGTAGTGCAATTAAAGATAATCCTATGTATATTTATGGGTTATTGTATGAATTAAATATAAATTATTTAAATGATTTATTTTTTGATTCAATACATGATAATATGGTTCCATGAGGATCAGGTAACAATGGGGAAGGATCCTCAAGAAATGTCCCAATGGGTACAAATCCCAATGGACCTTCAGGGCCCTCAGACCCATCTGGACCTGGAGGAAATAACCCTCTAGGTATAGAATTAGGTATTGAGAATGAAAACTCTAGAAATAGAGGTTATGAGTTTAAAATGCAATATAGACGTAAACCTGATGCACATACTCCAGCTTATCGTTATTATGATAATGTTAAGCGTAGATGAGTTTATCCTGAAACTTATCATGAGGCTAATCCAATTGTGTTGGCCTCAAAGACTATGCGGATTTATGAAGAGGATGGTATAAGATGAACATATATGTGTTCAGATTTTTATGAAGAATGTCGTTATTGTGTTGTAACTTATCCTGATGGTACAAGAGCTTATATCTTTGACAAACCTACTCTTATGAAAAATATAGAGTTTCACAAAAGACAAATATCTATGAATTACCAAGTAGATCCTCCATTTACTTATAGTAAATACTATAAGGAGCATTTTGATGAATTTAGAAAAGAAAAAATAAGAAGAGAATTCTTTGATAAACCAACAAATAAAAAAGAATTATTTATAGATTAATCTAACATATAACGCATATATGCTTTATATCTTCAACAAAGGTTATTACTGTTTATGTAATAAAAACTATAATTTAATAATTTTTATTACTAACCTATACTAATTGTAATCTATATTAGTATAGGTAATACACCAAAAATATTTTAATATTTTTGGCTTTAATTTTTATGTAAGTATATAATTATACATACATATATATATATTTTATAACCTAGTATAAGTAATACTATAAATATAGTAACTTTAAAAACCATTAAATGAGAATAATATAACAACAAAAACTGAAAAAAAAAAATGAATTTAAATTATAATTTTTTAAATTTACAATTGGATGCTCCAACACCATGAGGTTTATTTTTCCAAGATAGTGCTTCA